AGGGTCCTGGTCATTTGATTTGGTAATAAAGATAATAACGAATAGAAAGGAATTAATGACTTGGACTGGGTATTAACGGTCAATCTCCGGTAGAAGGTTCCGTCGGAACAATTATTTATTTCAGGTACCTCTTAAATAAAAAAAAAAAGAGAGAAAATGTGGGGAGAAATGACAAGAAGATATTGGAACATGAATTTTGAAGAGATGGTGAAAGCAGGAGTTCATTTTGGCCATGGTACTAGGAAATGGAATCCTAGAATGGCACCTTACATCTCTTCAAAGCGTAAAGGTATTCATATTACAAATCTTACTCGAACTGCTCGTTTTTTGTCAGAAGCCTGTGATTTAGTTTTTGATGCAGCAAGTATAGGAAAACACTTCTTAATAGTTGGTACCAAAAATAAAGCAGCCAATTTAGTAGCATCAGCTGCAATAAGGGCTCGGTGTCATTATGTTAATAAAAAATGGCTCGGTGGTATGTTAACGAATTGGTCCACTACAGAAATGAGACTTCATAGGTTCAGGAACTTGAGATCGGAACAAAATACGGGGAAACTCAACTGTCTCCCGAAAAGAGATGTAGCAATGTTGAAGAGGCAATTATCTCACTTGCAAACCTATCTGGGCGGGATCAAATATATGACGGGGTTACCCGATATTGTAATCATCGTTGGTCAGCAAGAAGAATATACGGCTCTTCGAGAATGTCTCACTTTGAGGATTCCAACAATTTGTTTAATCGATACAAATTGTGACCCGGATCTCGCAAAGATTCCGATTCCAGCGAACGATGACGCTATAGCTTCAATCCGATTTATTCTTAACAAATTAGTATCCGCAATTTGTGAGGGCAGTTCTAGCTATATAAGAAATTGTTGATTAGGATAAGTCAATGACTTTGGAAACTCCATAAATTGATTGAATCGGTTACTATCCCTGAGTCTCAAAAAAGAGATCAAAATCACTGGGGATATTATGTGATCACTTGGGATCCGAAATATACGATTGATTCAAAGTAGACGAGTTGAGAAAGAGATACGAGATGGCTGAATCAAAATAATTCCTTTTTAAGTTCTATTTATGTCAGAGGGCAATATGAATGTTTTACCCTGTTCCATCAACTCACTAAAAGCGTTATACGATATATCCGATGTGGAAGTAGGCCAACATTTTTATTGGCAAATAGGGGGTTTCCAAGTCCATGCCCAAGTACTTATCACTTCTTGGGTTGTAATTGCTATCTTATTAGGTTCAGCCACTATAGCTGTTCGGAATCCACAAACCATTCCAACCGACGGTCAGAATTTCTTCGAATATGTCCTCGAATTCATTCGAGACTTGAGCAAAACTCAGATTGGAGAAGAATATGGTCCTTGGGTTCCCTTTATTGGAACTATGTTCCTATTTATTTTTGTTTCTAACTGGTCAGGTGCCCTTTTACCCCGGAAAATCATACAGTTACCGCATGGAGAGTTAGCTGCACCCACGAATGATATAAATACTACTGTTGCTTTAGCTTTACCTACGTCAGTGGCATATTTCTATGCGGGTCTTACCAAAAAAGGATTGGGTTATTTCGGTAAATACATTCAACCAACTCCAATACTTTTACCAATTAACATCCTAGAAGATTTTACAAAACCCTTATCACTTAGTTTTCGACTTTTCGGGAATATATTAGCGGATGAATTAGTAGTTGTTGTTCTTGTTTCTTTAGTACCTTCGGTGGTTCCTATACCTGTCATGTTCCTTGGATTATTCACAAGCGGGATTCAGGCTCTTATTTTTGCAACTTTAGCCGCAGCTTATATAGGTGAATCCATGGAGGGCCATCATTGACTAGCTTCCGAAATGGTCTTAAAAAAAAGCTTATCCCAACTCATACCGGTATATACGATCTAGAATAGGAGCAAAAAAAAAAATGTATGATATTAGAGAATTAAAAAAAAGTAAGGGGGGTCGAGCTGGGTATATGTAAGGGCTCTAAGCCAATCCCTGTATATGTTTCGAAGAATGATTCTAGAATCCGGTTCAATAGAAGATACGGATGGTTTACGTTATTAAAGAAACAATGTATATGTGATATTAGATATTCACTAGTTATATATGGGCTATCATATATATTATTTCCCATCCCACTGAATTTAGACGGATTCCAATGCAAGCCCTTCCGTTTTATCTGTGACTGTGGATTGAATGAATAAACAAATGAAGTCAAGCATGCATATAGAAGAGAAAGAGCGAAGAATTGAAAGAATGGAATGGTTCGGAACAAAGAAATGGAAGAACTGGAACCGTATAGATTTACAAAGACTCCACGGATAGGAACTAAAAACGAGATATCGAAGTAGCTCTGATGATTCAGTAATATTATTATTTCAATTCAGAGTTCTTAGTTCTTTTTTTTTTTTTCGGATAGATCTTAAGTGATGGAATAATGAAGTAATAATTCATCGGTTGATTGTATCATTAACCATTTCTTTTTTTTTGGTGCGAGGAA